AATAAGAGTAATATTTACCTCTTTTAGGTCGAAACTAAATGCATTATATGCTTTCTTATTAGAAAAAGGCTTATTTTGTTAAGCAATTTATCTTTGACAAAGAAATATTATTTTTAATTACTTTTTCTTAAATAGCTTCTAAACAAATTGGTATAAATGAATGACCCGTTCCACAAATTTCTGCACATTGTCCATAATAAGTTCCTGGGTGATTAATTTGAAAATTAACTGAGTTTAAACGTCCGGGAATAGCATCAATCTTAATTCCTAAACCTGGAATAGAAAATGAATGAATTACATCTAATGATGTAGTTAAACATTGAATTTCTGTTAAATAAGGAAGAACTATTCGAGTATCAGTTTCTAATAAACGTCATCCCATATAATACTTTTTTCTTTTTAATAATTCTAAATCTGATAGAGGATAAGATCTATAAGAATTACCCTCAACATTATCAAAGTTTTCATAAATTCAATATCATTGAGCTCCAAAAACTTTTGTCAAAACTGTTGGATTAATTGATAAATCAAATAAATAAAGATAAAATAAGGAAGGGTAAGCAATAAAAATCAAAATTAGTATTGGTAAAATAGTTCAAATAACTTCTAGATTTATATTATCTTTAAAGTTATAGTTCGTAAATTTACATATTGAAATTCGTACAAAAATAATTAAAATAAAAGTAATAATTATAGTTAAAAATATTATTGTGTAATCATGGAATTGTTCCATAACTATACTAGTCCTAGAATTACAATTATAAAAGATATCATATATTGATAATCCTAATTTTTTTATAATTACTTGAAAAAGATAAACTTTATTTTTGATTTTTAATATCAATGTATTATTTTTACTATACAAGTTACTTTTTCCATTCAAATGAATTTTCCTTTCATTCAATTAATGTTCCTATTAAAATGATAATTATTAATATAAATGATGAAAATATTCATATCTTTATATTACTTGAAAAAAAAGTAGTTAATATAGGTAAAATTAAAGCAATTTCAACATCAAAAATAATAAATAAGATTGCAATTAAAAAAAATCGAATTGAAAATGGTATTTGTGCTGAATTAAAAAAATTAAATCCACATTCAAATGGGACTATTTTCTCTCGTCAGTTCTTTCTTTTTTTAGAAAATGTAGATATAATAATAATTAAAATTATAGTTAATATAAATATAGTTAAAACTAAATTTATAATAATTAAAATTAAAAATTTAAAATTTTTGGATTTTCTTCAAAACAGTGTTCTTTAGTCGGCGCTGATTTATTTCATTCAATAGATCAATTGTTTTTATTTAATATAATATCTATTCGTATGGATGCTATTATTTAAAATAATAATAAAAATGAATAAAATTGTTGCTATTAATCTAATAATTGATCCAAAACTTGAAATTTTATTTCATGATTCAAATATAAATGGATAATCAGAGTAACGTCGAGGTATACCTCTTAACCCTATAAAATGTTGAGGAAAAAATGTTAAGTTAACACCAATAAATATTAAAAAAAAATGGATTTTTAATAATTTATTTTTTATTGTTAATCCTGTAAATAAAGGGTATCAATGGACCGTTCCTGCAAAAATAGCAAAAATAGCACCTATAGATAAAACATAATGAAAATGAGCTACTACATAATAAGTATCGTGAAGAACAATATCAATAGAAGAATTAGAAAGTATAACCCCTGTAAGCCCCCCCAAAGTGAAAAGAAATACAAATCCTATTCTTCATAAGGTCGATACTTTTATATTGATTTTCGCACCTGAAAATGTGGCTAATCAACTAAAGATTTTAATTCCTGTAGGAACAGCAATAATTATTGTTGCTGAAGTAAAGTATGCTCGTGTATCTACATCTATACCAATTGTAAATATATGGTGAGCTCAAACAATAAATCCTAAGAATCCAATGGCCATTATTGCATAAATTATTCCTATTAATCCAAACGTTGTTTTTTTATTTCTTTCTTGAGTAATAATATGGGAAATTAACCCAAAACCTGGAAGAATTAGAATATAAACTTCTGGATGTCCAAAAAATCAGAATAAATGTTGATATAGTACAGGGTCCCCCCCTCCTCTTGGATCAAAGAAAGATGTATTTAGGTTTCGGTCTGTTAATAGTATAGTAATAGCTCCTGCTAAAACTGGTAATGATAGTAGTAATAAAATTGCTGTTAAAATGACTGATCAAACAAATAAAGTCATTTTTTCTGTTGTTAATTTTTTAATTTTTAAATTTAAAATAGTTGTAATAAAGTTTAAAGCTCCCAGAATTGATGAAATACCTGCTAAATGAAGAGAAAAAATAGTTAAATCTACTGAGGGCCCAGAATGATAAAATGTTGATAAGGGTGGATATACTGTTCATCCTGTTCCGGCACCGTCTTTTGATAACCCTATAATTAATAATGTTAAAGATGGAGGAAGGAGTCAGAATCTTATATTGTTAAGCCGAGGAAATGCTATATCTGGTGCTCCTAATATTAATGGTACTAACCAATTACCAAATCCTCCAATTATGATTGGCATAACTGTAAAAAAAATTATTACGAATGCATGAGCTGTTACTACTGAATTATAAAATTGATCATTTCTAATAAATAATTTAAATGATGTTCGTAAATTCAATCGAATTAATATTCTTAATGATAATCCAAATATTCCTGATCAGAATCCAAATAAAAAATATAAAATTCCAATATCTTTATGGTTAGATGAAAATATTCATTTTATTAAAAAATTGTTAGAAGTTATAAATTAATAAATTTTAAATCTTTCTAGTATTTTCAAAATACTTGCTTTTTATAAGCTAATTAATTAATAAAATCAAATTTTTAGGTCCTTTCGTACTATAAAAATTTTTAAACTGAAGATAGAAACCAACCTGGCTTACACCGGTCTTAACTCAAATCATGTAAGAATTTAAAGGTCGAACAGACCTAATATCTAATTTTTTTCTATTAGATTTTTCTTAATTCAACATCGAGGTAGCATTTAATTTTTTTGATTTGGTCTCTAAAAAACTTTTGCTCTGTTATCCCTAAGGTAACTTTTTTTTCTTAAAAGGTTTAAAATTCTTTGATAAGTAATCTTAATAAAAAATTTTTGTTTTTCTACTTCCCCAGTAAAATTTATATTTATTATTTTTAAATTTGTTATTAAGTTCTATAGGGTCTTATCGTCTTTCATGAATATTTTAGCCTTTTAACTAAAATGTCAAATTCAATTTTTAAAAAAAAAAAAGTTGATTTTTCGTTTTACCTTTCATTCTAGCCTTCAATTAAAAGACAAGTTATTATGCTACTTTATTTAATGCTGTTAAAATTTTCACTGAGCAGGTTGTATCTCTAATAAATTCATGAGACAATGTTTTTGTTAAACATTCGAAAATCTTTTTGCCTAATTTTTGTTTTTATTTTTTTTATTTACTAATTTTTAAATTTTATTTTCTTTTGTTGGTTCTAGAATCATTTTATACATAAAAAAAATTATCAAATTTTTTTATTAAAATTAAAATTTTTAAATTTTTGGCTAATTTAATTCCTTATTTTTTAATATAAATAATATTTTCAAATTTAAAGCTAAACCCTTAAATTCTTTCTTATCAAATTCATTTTTGTTTATTTAAATTAAATTTATTTCTAAAATAACTAGATATTAAAAAAATTGAAAGTTTTTCACTTCTATTTTTTTTATTAATCATAATGAAATATAAAGCTCAATAATTTATAGATCTTTTTTTTTCGAGATTTACAAATAATTTTTTAATTCTTAAAATCATGGTACACAAGGAATTAAGTTTTAATCTTTTCTAAAAATTTTATTATCTTCTTTCTTAATACTAAAAATTTTAATTGTTTAAAATTTTACTTCAACTATTAATAATATTTTTAGATTATGTTTATTTAAAAACTTTTTATTAATGTAAATAATATTTTTCTTTAATCTTTTAATATAGTGCTTTTTTTTTAAATTGTTGAATTATTTTTTTTTTAAACTTATTTTTTCATTCTCTGTAATAAAAATCACTCTTGTTATAATAAAAAACAGAAAAGCTATTAAAAATAATGTTAATTTATTATTAATATTATATAAAGCAATTAATAGTTTTCTAATTTTTATTTTCTTAAACTCTAAAAATCTTTCATTTTGTGTATAAAAAACTGTTAATAAAATAATTATAAAAAAGATTGGATTTACTTTTAATAAAGGCTGTTTCGAAAATGAAATACTGATAATATATGAGAAAAGTATTAGAATCCCTCCTAAATAAATTATAAATAGTATATATCTAAATCAGTTAAAATTAAGATTTAATCTTAAGTTAATAGCTACGAAAATTGATTGAATAATAATTAAAATCCCTATTATTATAGGATGATTTGAATTAATTATTATAAAAAATGATGCTAAAAATGTTAAAAAAATTATTTTTTTTAATATAATTTCAATAAAATAAATTATAAATATGAATATTTTCTAAATTTCGGATTTTTCTTTTCAAAATTTGCAATTTTGTGTTTTATATAAACTACGAAATTTAAACATTAAAAAAAATATATGATTAGTTTGAATTTTCTTTTTTTTTGGTTTATTTTTATAATTTACTTTATAAATTTTTTTTCTTTTTTAAATTCTTTATTAATCTTAGAATCTTTATCATTATTAATTTTTTCAATATTTGTTTACATTTTTTTTTGTTTTTATTCTCTAAGTATAATTATGTATTTTTTTGTTTTTATTGTTTGTGAAAGAGCTATTGGTTTATCTATTCTAGTTAGTGTAGTAAAATTTTACGGTTGTGTAAACTTTAATTCAATAAATTTTTTGATATTTTAATTGTTTTAATGTTTTTTTTGTTCTTAATATACTATTTTTGTTTTGGCACAACTTTACTTACACTTTTTATAGTTTTCTCTGTTCCTTTTTTTTTCTTTCTAAATTTGAATCAATTTTATATATATAAAAACTTTTTATTATGTTTTGATAATTTCTCTTTTTTACTTTTAATCTTAAGTATTTGAATTGTTTTTTTAAGTTTAATTTCTAGTTTAAATATTCTTAATTCTCCTTCTTCTTTTTTTTTCTTTCTTTCTTTTTGCTTCCTTCTAATTTTTTTAATTAGGTTTTTTCTTGCGTCAAGATTTTTTTTTTTCTTTTTCTCTTTCGAATCTACTCTTTTTCCTACTTTATTTATTATTGTTGGTTGAGGTAATAATGTTGAACGAATTCAATCCGGTTTATATTTATTTTTTTATACTCTTTTTTCTTCAATACCTATATTAATATCAATCTTTTTTATTTGCAGTTTAAGAAACACCTCTTTAATAGGATTTATTTACTTAGATTATTTAAATTATGTTTATATTTTTATAATAATTTCGTTTTTAGTAAAAATGCCAATATTTTTTTTTCATTCTTGACTTCCTAAAGCACATGTTGAAGCTCCTATTTCAGGTTCTATAATTTTAGCTGGCGTTCTTTTAAAAATGGGGGGTTATGGAATTTATCGTTTATTTAGTCTGTTTAAATTTTTTTCCTTTTTTAATATAATCTTTATTTACATTAGTTTATGGGGAGGTTTATTATCTAGTTTTATTTGTCTTCGTCAGTCTGATTTAAAATGTTTAATTGCTTTTTCTTCTGTTTCTCATATAAGAATTGTTATTATTGGTATAATGATTTTTAACGAAGTTGGTTTAAAAGGCTCTTTAATATTAATGGTTGCCCATGGTTTATGTTCTTCTTGTATATTTTTCCTTGCAAATTGTATTTATGAGCGTTCTGGAAGTCGTAGAATTTTTTTAAATAAATTTTTATTATCCATTTTTACTAGTTTTTCTTTATGATGATTTATTTTTTGTTCTTTTAATATAGCATTTCCTCCTTCTTTAAATCTTATTAGAGAAATCTATATTTTTATTTCTAGGATTTCTTGATTTATAATATCTATATATATATTAATAATATTATCTTTTTTAAGTGGTGTTTATAATTTATTCCTTTTTACATTTTGTAACCATGGAAAAATTTGCTCGTTAGTAAACTTTTTTAATCCTCTTTCTATTTTTGAAAATATAATTGTTTTTATTCACTTTTTCCCTCTGTTTTTCTTTTTCTTAAAACTTGATTATTTTTATTTTGTTAGTTTTAAGAACGTTGATTTGTGGAATCAAAAGAGCATTAATTTGCACAAAATTATAAATTTTTTTATTTTGATATCTCCTTTTTTTCTTTTTTTTGGATTTTTTTTCTTTATTTTATCATTTTTTTTCATTGGTTTAAATTTTAGATTATTCATTCATTGAAAAATAATTTTTTGTTCTTTTTATATTAGTTTTCCCTTTTATTTAGATTATATTTCTTGTATTTTTATGGGTATAGTTCTTTTAATTAGAGGCTCAATTATTTTTTATAGAGAATTTTATATATATTCTGAAATTTATAAGCTTCGTTTTTTTTTTCTTATATTTCTTTTTGTTATATCAATAATTTTTTTAATTATTTGTCCTAATTTTTTTTGTATACTAATAGGATGAGATGGTTTAGGCTTAGTTTCATATCTTTTGGTAATTTATTATCAGAATTTTAAATCCTTTTCTTCTGGTTTAATTACTGCTTTAACTAATCGTGTTGGGGATGTTTTTATTTTATGTTCAATTTCTTTATTCTTTTGTTATGGAAGCTTTAATTATATAAATTTTTTTTTTAATTATAATAATTATTTTTGTTATATATTTTTTATTGCTTCTTTAACTAAAAGTGCTCAAATTCCCTTCTCTGCTTGATTACCTGCGGCTATGGCTGCTCCAACTCCTGTTTCATCACTAGTTCATTCTTCAACCTTGGTAACCGCAGGTGTTTATATTATAATTCGTTTTGATTACTTCTTAAATTTAGAGATTAAGTATTTATTAATATTTACTTCGTTATTGACTATAATTATATCAGGATTTTCTGGTCTATTTGAGTTTGATTTAAAAAAAATTATTGCTTTATCTACTTTAAGTCAATTGGGATTTATAATATCTACAATTTCTATTGGGTTCAGCCAATTAGCTTTCTTCCATTTAATTACTCACGCTGGTTTTAAGGCGTTATTGTTTATATGTGCTGGATTTTTTATTCATAATTATTATGATAATCAGGACATTCGGTTTTTTGGTTTAATAAACAAAAATTTTTGCTTTTCTTTATGTATATTTAATACAGCTAATTTATCATTATATGGATTTCCATTTCTTTCAGGGTTTTTTTCTAAAGATCTAATTTTGGAATTTGTATTAATATTAAATTTTTTTTTTATTTATTTTTTTTTATTTATTTTAGGTACTTTTTTGACTGTTTTATATTCATTTCAGTTAATATTTTATTTAACTTTTAAAAAATCTTTTTTTAACTCCGTGGAATTTTTTCCTAATCTTATAGGTATTCAAAATTCTATATATTTATTATTTTTATTCTCTATTTTTTTGGGTTTTATTGGTTCATCAATTTTTTTCTTTCCATACAATTATATTATTTTACCTTTTAAAATAAAAATTTTAATTTCTTTAACTTGTTTAGTAAGATTTTTTGTTTCCCTAAAAATTTCACGTATAAATTTAGTCCTAAATAATTTTATAGTTATATATTTAAGGCAGATATGATTTTTATATTTTTTAAAAACTGATTTATTAAAATATTTTTTTTTAAATAATTCTTATAAATTTTCAAAAGTATTAATTTTATATATTGAAAATTACTTTGGAATAACCTTATATTATTATTTTTATTTTTTTTCTGACAAATTTTTAATTTTTTTTAATTATTTTTATCTAATTTTGGGTTTTCCTTTCCTGATTACTTTTAAAAAAAAATAATTTTAAATTTTAAATAATTTTCTTGTTTTAAAGCGTTTATTATTTTTTTAATTCAAAATAAATTTAGTGCAAATGAGACTTCTTTAATTGTTAAAAATTAAAAAAAGATGAAAAATGCTTTTTTAATATTACGAATTAAACAAATAAATAAAAATAATGTCCCGATTAAAACATGAATTCCGTGGAATCCAGTGGCTATAAAAAAGCATGAACTATAAACTGAATTTAATTTTATGGACTTATAATTCTTAGGATATTTCCTATTTTTAAGTTCTAAACTTAACACATTTTTCTGTCAAAGAATTAAGATAAAAGCCCCTTATAAGCTATTCAGAAATTAGAAATTTCATTAAAATTTATCTAATTTATGAATGTTACCATTAAAATTATATTGAAAATATAATATTTTTATTAAATTACATAAATAGTTAGAGTTTATCTCAATTTTACTATTAACAGTAGTAAGCCTCTAATTTTGGCTTTAACAAATTATTTTGAATAATCTGAATCATCTGAATAAAGAGTTAATAAAATACAAAATACATAAGCTTGAATTATAGAAACTCCTAATTCAAGTGATGAAAGGAGAAATTGAATTATAGCTAAAAATATTACTATGAGTGGTGTTTTTAAATTCATTGTATTACCCATAAGAGTTAATAATAAATGACCAGAAACTATATTAGCTATTAAACGAATTCTAAGTGTAAATGGTCGAATTGATGTACTGATTAATTCAATTAATACTATAAATCTAATCAATGGTGTTGGAGTACCATTTGGTACTAAGTGAGAAAATATTTTATTTCTATATTTTTTTCACCCATATAAAAAAAAACCTATTCATAAGGGTAATGAAATAAAGAGGTTTATTGTAATATGTCTAGTTGATGTAAATGAATTTGGTACTAATCCAATGAAGTTTGAAAAACAAACTAATAAAAAAATTCTTGTAAATATAATCTTTGTTCTGTCCTTATATCTTTTTAAAGCGATTTTTAATTGGTTTCCTATTTCGTTAAAAAGTATTATAAATAATATTTTAGATCGTGATGGGTAAGAATAAAATGATAAGAATATAAAAGTAAAAGAGAAAATTATAATAATTCAGTTTATTTCTTCCATTGGAAATTTAATCCTTGATTTTGGGTCAAATGATAAAAATAATCTTATTTTAATGATTACCTTTTCTTTATTATTTTTTAAATTTTTATTTTTTAATAAAAATTCAAAGAAGCTAGTTGATAAAATTGTTACAATTCTAAAAATTAAAACAGTAGATAAAATCAACTGATTTATTGGTAAAATTTGAAAAATTGTATCTAAATACATCTTCCGATACATTTACTATGTTTCGACTTATCTCAATTTTAGTTGAGAGTGACGGGCAATTTGTACATATAAATATTTTCATTTACTTCTTTTCTTTTAAAGAAGTTACTTTTAAGTTCTCTTTTAAATTTGTCTTAACTTTATTTTTATTCAATTTTTTTAATGGGACTCAATTCTTCTTTAAACATTTTGTCTTGACCTGAATTTTTTTTTTATAAGATTTTGAAAAATAATTTTAGTTAATTTCTTAAAACGGAGATATAAATATTTGTAAGTCTTAAAGTTAAGTCTTTGTGTATTATCATAATTTAAAAAATCAAGTTCCCCTAAATTTTATTTATACTGCCATATTCTTTGAGTTTTAAGTTTTTTATATTAACTCTGGATAAGTTTTTTTTCTAAAATAGTAGGGTATCAAATCCTCTTTTTTTTATAGCTTTTGTAGATTCTAAAATTTTGTGAAATTTTCCTAGATAAAATTTGACCTAATTTCTAATTTTTTATTTTCTAAACTTTTTTATAACTACATTTCCGTTGAATTATTTAAAGATATAGTATGACCGCGATTGCTGGCACTATATTAATCTCTTAATTATTTTTGCTTAAATATTTTTATTTAAAAATTTTTTATACTGGGTTTTTCCATGCATATCAAAAATTATTATAATCCTATCTAGAATTAAAATTTTGCTCTAAATTATTATTAATATCTTAATATTTTCACTATTATACTTTTTTTAAGCTAAAAGAGCAAAAGTAGATAATAATAATTTTTATACGCAAAATAAATGTTTTTTTTAAACTACTACTCTATATTCTAAAAGGATTTTGATCAAAATTGGAATATGAATCCAATAGTTTTTTTAACTTACTTTTAGATTTAGAAACAAGATTTAAAAAAATAAAAAAGAATAAATTAAGTGTTGAAGCAGGTAAAATAATTTTTCAGGAAAAGTTTATTAATAGATCATATCGATAACGTGGTAAAGTTGCTCGTATTCAAATAAAAAAAAAGATTAATATTATAACAATAATAAAATGTATTAAATTATTTATATAAAAACCAAAAAATATAATTGTTGAAAACGTTCTAAAAAATAAGATTATTATATATTCCGCTATAAAAATTATAGCAAAAGTTCCTCTTCTATATTCTGTGTTGAATCCAGAAACCAATTCACTTTCTCCTTCAGCGAAATCAAAGGGCGTTCGGTTTAATTCCGCTGTACATGAAATTATTCATAGTAAAAAATTAAAAAAAAAAAGAATTAAAACAAATATTTTTTGTATTTCTATTAATTTAAAAAAGTTTATTGAGTTATTTAAAATTATATTTCTTAAAATAATAAAGATTAATGAAACTTCATAAGAAATTGTTTGAGCTAAAGCTCGCATTCCTCCAATTAATGAAAAGTTTGAATTTGATGACCAGCCAGCTATTAAAATTGGATAAACTCCTATTCCTAAAATTGAAAAAAACATTAATAAACCTATTTTTATTAATAAAATTGGTTTAAAAATAGGTAAAGAAAATCAGATTATTAAAGATAAAATTAATCTAATGGATGGTGAAAAGAAGTATGATATAAAATTAGAATTAAAAGGTTTAATTATTTCCTTTGTATAAAGTTTTAAAGCGTCTGATAATGGTTGAGAAATTCCTATTATTGTTGCTTTATTTGGTCCTAATCGAATTTGTATATATCCTAAAATTTTACGTTCTAAAAGTGTAATAAAAGCTACTGCTACTAATATTATTAAAACTAAAATTAATCTTCTTATTATTAATATGAGCTTAAAAATTGAAATTTAAGATTAAATCTTAATTTTAATTTTGAAAATTAATAGTTTATTAACTTAAAATTTCTTAAATTATTAAAAAATTCCTTATAAATGGTATAATTAAAATAAAATAAACTGTCTTATTTTTAATATTTTTTTTCGCTTTTTGGTTATTATAGGATATAATCAAATTTGAAAAAACTATTCGTAGGTAAAAAAATCTTCTAACTGTGTTAGAAATTAAAAAAATAGTTAATAAAACAAATTGGGTTTTTTCTATTAAAAAAATAAATACCATTGTTTTTGGTACAAAACCTAGAAATGGTGGTAGTCCTATCATCCTAAACACAATTATTATTATTGATAATGATGAGGCCGGGTTTATTTTTTCTTTAATAAAAATATTATAAATAAAATTATAATTTAGTTTATAAAATAATTTAGATATAACAAAATTTGTAAAAGTATAAATTAAAATATAAATAGTTGTTGTTTTTTTTGATATTAATAATGATAATAATATAACTGTAAGGTGATTTATAGATGAAAAGATTATAATTTTTCGTATTGAAAAGGTTTTTAATCCTCTTAATGATGCTACGACTGAATTAATAATTATAAGTATAATTATTTTATTTTTTGATAATAGTATTGAAATTATAATTATTGGTAAAAATTTTTGAATTGAAAGTACAAATGCTATTATAAATCACGATAATTTTTCAGATATTCTTAAAATTCATAGTTGAAATGGAAATATTCCTATTTTTAAAAATATTAATATTAGTAATAAATAGGTTAATAATTCATTATTCTTTAAAATTTTTCTAGTCAATACGAGAAAGATAAAAGAATTTGATGCAATTCTTTGAATTCAAAAGTAAATTACCATAGATTTTTCTGATTCATAAACTTTTTTATTAACTAATATAGGTAAAAATGAATAAAAATTAATTTCAAATCTTATTCATATAGAAATTAAATTAGATGATGATAATGCTAATAAAATTCTTATAATAATTAATAAAATAAATTTCATTGAATTTAAAAAAAATATTTTTTTTATTCCATAAATGTAAAACAATTTTATGAGTAATATAATCTAAATAAGATGATAAACTGTAAATTTATTTATGAATTGTTTCTGTTACTCAGGAAATAATTTAAAAAAAATGTTAATTTTGGATATTAATTTTGGGTTTTCCTTTCCTGATTACTTTTTAAAAAAAAATAATTTTAAATTTTAAATAATTCTCTTGTTTAAAAGCGTTTATTATTTTTTTAATTCAAAATAAATTTAGTGCAAATGAGACTTCTTTAATTGTTAAAAATTAAAAAAAAAAAAAAATATATATATAATGGAAACGAGTATTTATAATTAATATTAAAAAAAAAAAAAAAAACTTTATTATTCCGGTTTTGGGTTATTGATTTGGAAATTTTATTATAAAAAAAAAATATAAAATTGTTAAAATTTGTCCTGTAATAATGAATGGGTCTTCAACAGGTTCTGCTCCAATTCATGTTAATAAAAAAAAGGTTGTTACTAATATTCAAAATAAATTTTGTTTAACTATATTAAATTGTCTACCTTGTTTAATTTTATTTTTTTTTAATAATGGTAAAAAAAATAAAATTAAAATTGATATTAACAATGCAATTACTCCTCCAAGTTTATTGGGAATTGAACGTAAAATAGCATAAGCAAAAAGAAAGTATCATTCAGGTTTAATGTGTAAGGGTGTTACCATAGGATTAGCAATTGAAAAATTATCTGGATCACCTAAATAGTATGGAAAGAATATAGTAATTAATATTAAAAAGAAAAAAAAAAATATAAATCCTATAATATCTTTAATTAAAAAATATGGAGTGAATGGAATTTTAAAAGATTTACTAGAAATTCCTAATGGGTTTCTAGATCCTTTTAAATGAAGGAAAAATAAATGTAAAATTACCAGAGCTAACACAATAAATGGACAAATAAAGTGGAAAACAAAAAATCGGTTAAGTGTTGCATTATCTACTGAAAATCCTCCTCAAATTCAATAAACTAATGTTGTTCCTAAATAAGGAACAGCTGATAATAAATTTGTAATAACCGTTGCTCCTCAAAAAGATATTTGACCTCATGGTAAAACATATCCCAAAAATGCTGAGGCTATAGTTAATAAAAAGATTATTACTCCTAAATTTCACGTTTGAATTAAATAAAAAGATTCATAGTAAATACCTCGTCCAATATGAATAAATATTGAAATAAAAAAAAATGAAGCTCCGTTAGCATGAATAATTCGTATAAATCATCCTATATTTACGTCTCGACAAATATGAACCACCCTTTGAAAAGCTATTTCGGTATTAGGAACATAATGTATTGCAAGGAATAGCCCAGATAAAATTTGTGTTATCAAACAAATACCTAAAATTGATCCAAAGTTTCAAAATAAAGAAATATTTTTTAGGTGTCGGAAGTTTGGTTTAATAATGAATTTAAAATTTGTTATAATAGGATAAGATAAATTTTTTTTCATTTATTTCAAAGGAGTGAAGCTTGTTTCACATTATATATTCTATCAAAATATTCCTTTAATCAGGCATCCTTTGTTTTAATTAATTAATTTTTAGCAATTTAAATTATTTAATTATTAATATTTTAATCTAAAAGATTTTGACTTTTTCTAAAAACTTCAAAAATTTTTGTACTAATATACTAAGATTAAATTTCAAGTTTTTAGCTAAGTTAAGCAAAATTAATTTACAAAATTAACATTTTCATTAAATTATAAAAACTTTTACTTTTAAAAAAAAATAATTTTAAATTTTAAATAATTCTCTTGTTTAAAAGCGTTTATTATTTTTTTAATTCAAAATAAATTTATTGCAAATGAGACTTCTTTAATTGTTAAAAATTAAAAAAAAAAAAAAAAATATATATATAATGGAAACGAGTCTTTATACCTTATATATTAAAAAAAAAAAAAAAAAACTTTATAATTCCGGTTTTGGGTTATTGATTTGAAATCAGTAAATACAGATATATAAAAATAATCAAACTAACGTCTACAAAATGTCAATATCATGCTGCTGCTTCTAATCCAAAGTTATGATAATATGAAAAATGCTTTTTAATATTACTAATTAAACAAATAAATAAAAATAATGTCCCGATTAAAACATGAATTCCGTGGAATCCAGTGGCTATAAAAAAGCATGAACCATAAACTGAATCCGCAATTGAAAATGATGCTTCTAAATATTCTACATATTGGAGAATTGAAAAGTAAATTCCTAAAACAATTGTTAAAATCAAAAATTGGGTTGATTTTTTTTTATTACCTAATATTATAAAATGATGTGAAACTGTTAATGTAACTCCTGAACTTAGTAAAATTAAAGTGTTTATAAGAGGAATAGATATTGGATTAAACCTTTTAATTCCTTTACAAGGTCATTTTTGTCCAATAAAAATATCTGGTGATAATGAAGAATGAAAAAATGCTCAGAAAAATGATAAAAAAAAGAAGACTTCTGATGTAATAAATAGTATTATACCAATTTTTAGTCCTTTTAAAACTTCTTTAGTGTGTCGCCTTTCAAACGTTGATTCACGTACTACGTCACGTCATCATATAGCTGAAATTCATAATATTATTATTAAATTTAATAAAAATATTGATGTATTTGATTTCTGGTTAAATATTTTAGCCGTTAAAAATACTATATTAAAGACTTGAAAAGATGCTAAAATTGGTCAAGGTCTTGGTGAAACAAGGTGAAATGGTGTAAGGATTTTTCTTGTTATTTCTTTGAAAATTTCTATCTATAAATCTATTGATATAATTGAAGTAAAAATTCAATAGTTTAATTAACTTATTATAGAATGTAACTGGTTTAACCAACTTATTATTTGGAAAATAATTTTGCTTTTTACATTATAGATACAT